GCGGGTCCTTACCCTCCTTTGTCTGATTAGAGCGGAAAGGGCCCGCGGAGTTCTTACTCTTATAATGAGACTTTGATCTATTCCATAACCTACAAATTGGTTAGTTATCCAGTCAGCATAATCAAAATATTATATTTGTTTTGTAGAAATGACAAAAAGGATCCTTTGCTCTGATGTTTCAAACCACTCTATTCTTTTGTTTCTTAATGATATTTGTGAACAATTGAATCTAGTGGTTGATTCATAGTCCCTGCCCTTCCCCCAAAATATTAACTGGAAGCAAGAAGAAAGAACGAATCAATCAATTTTATCTATAATCCAATATAATATATATATTGATTTCTAGGGATGAGACATCCTGCAAATCATTTCTAGACTAAACTAATAGAACCTTAATCAAAACTACTCTAAAAATAAAATAAAAACTCTGATCATATATCTGATCATATAATAAATAAAGATTTGGATATTCGTAAAAATAAAATCTGCCTTTCAACCAGAACAGTCTTTTTGTTTGAATAATTTCTCTAAGTTAGAAGTTTAACTTATATTGAAGAAGTTTAACTTATATTGAATAAGTGAAGATTATTGAATAAGTGAAGATATTGAATAAGTGAATAAATTCTATTTGCTCAATAACTTATTCACCCATAATCCTTTTTTTCCTTTGTTTGTCCACCACTTCTTATGAATCTAAACAAAGGAGTTCCGATAGACCCGGAAAAGAAGGAAAGGAATAGTAATCTTTGATGAACAGGAAAAAAATAATTATTATTTTGATACAAGACGACACAAGAAAAAGGAATTTTCACCCGTTTTCTTGTGTCGTCTTGCGTCGAATAGAAGATTAGGAAGACTAGTAATCCTTCCTAAAAGTATTTGTTCCTTTCATTTTTATCATCCTTGCCTTGTATTCTCTTCTTTTGTATTTGTTTGTATGCCTATTGTTTATTACTAAAATGGAATACAAGTAATGAATTCCAGGCGTCCTGCAAAACAAAAAGAGTATAAACAAAGCAAGCAAAAGGATTTACAGAATTTTTTGATCATACATAATTGTATCGATGGACAAAAAATCGGCACTTTTTACCAAATGTTAAGGAATCTCTGGACCTAAAAATTCATTTCGTACAATTGAACTTTTTCAAACTGTTTCTTTTTAAGAACCAAAAAAACTTGTGCCAAAATAACAGATGCGAAGAAGAACAAAAGGCCTTGGACGCGTAATGGATCTTGAAGCACTATTTCTGCATCTCCCTGACCAAACCCTCCTACATTGGGATTGCTTGTTAATGGTTGATCAAGCTTAATGGATTCACCCTCTGAAACAAGAAGTTCTGGTCCTGGAGGTATAATATCAACCACTTGACGTCCATCCGATGCATCAAATATGGTTATTTCATATCCTCCCTTTTCTTTACGTACTATTTTGCTTACTATACCTGCTGATGTAGCATTATAGACTGTATTGTTACTCTTGCTACCATCAGGATAAATCTGACCCCTTCCTCTGTTCCCACCCACATATATGGGATATTTTAAGAAGTGAACGTCTTTCTTTGTAGCAGGGTCGGGGGAAAGAATGGGAAAGACGATTTCACTATATTTCTGACCCGGAACAGGACCTATCACAAGAATATTTTTTTTATTGGGACGATAACTCTGAAAAGACAGATTTCCTATCTTTTCTTTCAACTCAGGAGAAATACGATCGGGGGGGGCTAATTCGAATCCCTCGGGTAAAATAAGAACAGCACCCACATTCAAACCCCCTTTTTTACCATTAGCAAGAACTTGTTTCAGTTGCATATCATAAGGAATTTGAACAACTGCTTCAAATACAGTATCAGGAAGCACAGCTTGCGGAACTTCAATATCCACGGGCTTATTAGCTAAATGGCAATTAGCACATACAATTCGTCCAGTTGCTTCTCGTGGGTTTTCATAACCCTGCTGCGCAAAAATGGGATATGCATTTGAAATGGATGCTCGAGTTATTACATATATCATGATCGATACAGAAATGGATCGAGTCATCTGTTCCTTTACCCAAGAAAAAGTATTTCTATTTTGCATGTCCAATCATGGATCTCGGAATTTCTACAATAAATTAGATAGGGAACTAGTAAAGTTCCCTATGCACGAGTCTGTCATTGTACTGGAATAGTTGTACTGTAATATAGGACGAATACCTTGAACTGGTAGAAATAAAATATAAAGAATTAAGTAAGATTCAAAATGGTTTCTTTATAAAGGAAGAAAGATTCTGATTTATTTGATTGATATCAGGAGATCAAATGAGTTCTTCATTCATTCATTGAATGATAAATGACTACAAGCGAAGGAGATACACGATTTAAATAATGGAAAATCCAATATTTCACAATTGTATCTAGAATAACTGGAAAGGTGGAAACAAGACCAGATATAATTTGATCGTTATGAGCCAATCCAAAATCGTTGTAGAACGAACCAATTATTAGTTCCCAACCATGAGTCGAGTGAAATCCAATCCATAAATCAGTAACTAAAAGAATCGAAAAAGCTTTTATTGTGTCACTTAAGTTATAGAGGAATTCCTGAACCCAAGAATTAAGAATGACAAGTTCCTCATTACCCAAAATAAAATAACCACTTAGAATAGCGAAAGAGATTATATTTGTCGAGAAATGCAAAATGATATGGAGATGATATTCATTGTGTGTTTTGACCAATTGTATCGTTTCCTTGTGTATTCCTATACGAAGTTTTTGTATATGTGTCTCCGGGTACTCCTTTATCATTTCGTCCAACAGAAAGAGTTCTTCTAATTCTATGAATCTTTCTAGAACGTTTTTCTCTTGAATGATATTCAAGAGAGTTTTGGATTGCCCGGTATTCCACCAATTTGTAACCCAAAGTTCCAGACATTTATTAAATGGGAGAGAGACCCACCAGGGCAAAAATACTATAGATACAAGATATGGGAAAGAAGGCAATGCTTTCTTTTTTTTCATTTTTTATCTGTGAATTGAATCGTTAATGAACCTGCTTCATTCGTTGACTCTATATGATATTTCTCTGAAGCACGAGTTCTATAACAAGGTATTGAACCTATGGGTCTATTCATTCCAATTTTTGTGTCAAAATTGAACTTAGTTCTTGGATCTAGAAGGAATATAGAAATGGGATAAGGGTTCGCCCTTTTCGGATAAAAATGCAAAATCAATATTATTCCTAGATATCTCAATTGGGCAAATTCGAATGGGCAAATTCGAAGCAATTTCATCTTCATTTGTTCCTTTCTATGAATACTCGAAAACCCACTTAAAATAACGAATCGGATTTAGAAACGAAAACCCCCCTCAGTTAATTATTTCGAAATGTTTCACCGCCTAGCCACAACCAAGGAAAAAAGGTATCATCAAAATTTTGGGCCTAAAAAGATGAGATGAATTCCGTATTACGAAATAAATCTTGGATATATTTGATGAATCCTTACTTATTATATTAGCCTTAGATTAGTCTTTTTTCTAGTAGAAATTTTCTAGTAGAAAAGAATTGAGTTGGGATCCATACGCATACGAAATACTTTTGGTATACAAATGGTATACAAAAATTTCTTCTTTTCTTAATTTTCTTCTTTATTATAGTATAGTTTATTATAGTTATTCCATATACGCCCTCCTGCTTTTTTGGTTTATTCTATGGGAGTCGCCACGACAAAGGAAGGAGGAAATAGAATAATCTAACATGTTTTGTTCAAATGAACATTCCAAAAAGACTTCAATTGTATTAAAAAAGGAATTAGCAAGTTCCTTCCCCCATGCCGATAAAACATTTATTCTTTATTGTGTTCAATTCATTTCAAAATACTTCAATTGGTACGCCCAAGAAATAGGCCAATTCGGCAGCTTTTTGTTCAATTTCTCGTGGAGTAAAATTCTCATCAGTACGAGTCAAGGGAATGGCCCCTTGACCTCTGATTTCCATATAAAGGACACGACGAGGATAAAGACCCTCTTTAACCTCAATTCTGATTGATTGGATATCTCTCATAAGGAAGCGAAGGAAGATGCGACGATTTATTCCAGGAAATCCCCAACGAAAAATGCACACAATTCCTTCTTTTCTATCGAATTGGTCATAACCACTACCTACATTCCACAAAATTGTGCACCACAAATAGGAGCTAACGAACAGACCTGCGATCCCATAAAAAGACATCACGATTCCTTGTGGAAAAAAAAGAATTTGCTGAGATGGAAATATGGATATCAGATTCCTACCAAGATAACTGGAAGTTCCAACCGCTAAGAATCCTAGTGAACCTAAAAAAAGGATACAGGCCCAGCAAAAATTACTTGTTTTTCGAGACCCCCTTATAAGTTCTATCCATATATGTTCTGATCGCCAATTCATACTATACTAGATCCAGTTGCATTCGATTGGAATTGAGAGAATAACCCAAATTTGACTTTACCTTTCTTGATCCCGAAGTAACTTTCATCAACTAGCACTATTCTGATGTGGAGTAATTGGTTAGATACATTGACCTTCTATTAAAAATATTTACTGATCCATTTTTAACCAGCTATATATATATACATGCATTTATGCAGATAGCATGTATCCGCATACATAACAGTTCTTTCATTTGTGTGTGGAAAGAGCCACATATCGTACCATATTGCACTAAAAAAATATCTGTATTATGATACAGTGTTGAAATAAATTGATAGGATTTGGTCCCATTGGATCTAGACAATCTTATTTTTTTGGACATGAAGAGATAAAGAAGCCATTGCAATTGCCGGAAATACTAGGCCCACTAAAGGCACAAAAATAGAGGGTAAGTTGAGATCTGTCATAGAATGGGTGCCTCGATTTAATATTTGTATCTATATATTTGTATCTATTAGAAAGATATCTTATGATATGATAAGTATATCTATTATAAGTAATATTAGGTAATATTGACTATTGTATTTTATATAATATTATACTACTAAGTATATATAAACAATTAAGTATATATAAATATATAATTTCTAAATAATATATTTATATTAAAATAGAAATTTGAAATATAAAAATAATATTAAAATATTAAATTTAAAGAAAAAAAAGGATAGATAATAAGTGCAAAAATGTAGAACTAAATTAAGTGTACCTATTCATCTTTCTACACGAATATAAATAGGGTAATCTTCTTTTACAAATTTTATTATTCTTCTTCTCCCATCCTTATGTTCTTTCTATCTTTCTTTCTAATCTAATAAGGAGTTTTTTATTTTAAAGGAGTTTTCTTATGAAAATGAAGTTCATTATGAATTCGCGACTCTAAATAATAGGATCCAACAAACAGGGATTCATAGTAAAAATGCGATAGATGTAGAAATTATTTTATTTCATTTCCATATTTGATATTTCTTTTTTTTTTTTTTTTTTATTTTTTTCATTATTGTCTATCTTAATTAATGCGTAAGATAGCCAGATAAAATTCTTTTTTTTTTCCCAAAATTCGAATTCCTCGGAAAGAGAAATTCACTTTTTTATTTTATCCTGTTGATAGAGGTTCATAATACCTAATCATGAATAGGGGTAAGATAAAAAATGGATCTGGATCCGGAAGAAAAAAAATTATCCGAAACTTCTGACTCTTACTAGAAAGTGTAACTTATATCACCAAAGAACATTTTTCTTAGTTTTTTTTTTTATTATGATGAACTAAATACTTGTTCGCTACAAACAAAATAACTGAATCTAGTGCTATACTTTAATTTTTTGAATTTTGATTCAAGGGAAAGAAACCATGGAGCTGAAATAACTCACTTAGAACACCTTTTAAAGGATTACGTGGTACGATTGGGTCAAATAAGCCTTTATGGAATAAATAGTCAGCCGCTTGTGAACCATCGGGTACTGTCCTATTCAATGTTTGTTCAATTACTCTTTTACCCGCAAATGCAATGTACGCATTAGGTTCAGCAATAATGATATCTCCCAACATACCAAAACTGGCTGTTACTCCACCGGTTGTAGGAGATGTAAGGACTGGTACATAGAATAACTTTTTAGTGGATTGGTAATTATATGAAGCAGAAGATATTTTAGCCATTTGCATCAAGCTCAAACTTCCTTCTTGCATGCGTGCTCCTCCAGAAGCACACACAATAATGACAGGTAGAGATCGATTAGTAGCATACTCAATCAAACGAGTGATTTTCTCACCTACTACAGATCCCATACTACCTCCCATGAACTTAAAATCCATAACCCCAATTGCTGCGGGAATACCGTTTAGTTGACCTATGCCTGTTTGAACAGCTTCAGTTAAACCTGTCTTTCTTTGATAAGAATTGATACGATCTTTATAAGGTTCCTCTTCTGAATGAAATTGAATGGGGTCCATAGAAACCATATCTTCATCCATAGGATCCCAAGTGCCCGAATCAATCGAAAGTTCGATTCTATCTGAACTACTCATTTTCAAATAATATCCACACTGTTCACAAACATTCATTTTTGACCTAAGAAGTTTTTTATAATTTAATACATAACAATTTTCGCATTGAACCCATAAATGTCTGTATTTTTTATTTATATCGAAATCATTAGATCTTCCTCTTATATTGAAATCACTGCCATTATTACGAGTTCTTATACTAAAACTTCCACTTTCACTACCACTTACATTTTCAGTACAAATGAAATTATAAATGTAACTGTCACTGTAATTGTCAGTACCACCTGAAATGGAACTATTAATACTGACTTCAAAACGAAGATAACTATTAATGCAACTATTAATGTGATTAGTCCAACTAGATTGAGTATCATACATGTAATGATAATAGTAGTGATTGTTTCTCTTAGACCCCCTATTCAAAAAACTAGAAAAAAAACCTTCTAATTCACTCAGAAAAGAACTATCATTGTCAATCTCAAAACTATGATTTTCAATATCAAAATATACGGAATAACTGTCACCATTACTATCCCTAACTAAAAAAGTGTCATCAGAGATCAAACTCCAAATATCCCTGATACCAAATAAATAATCAACATTACTGAAACTATAACTAACACTATCACTCCAATTTTTCTCCATATCATTTAGAAGGGGTTCATCATTTCCACTGGTATGGCCAATAGCATCAAGACTTCCCATTGATTTACTTAAACCATACCTATGTTCTAACTTTAACTTCTCGTTAGACAACATCGAATTGAACCACCATTTTTCCATAGAATCTTCCTGCCCCCTATTTGATGAAAATACAATAGATGAATAGTCATTCGATGAATAATTATTTTACTATTTTATTTCCTATCAGAATTAAGCATATGAGGATTAGGATTGTTAACTAATAATAAGTGAGTATTGAAAGAAATGATTCTCTTTTTTTTTTTTTTTGAATCCGAGATAGCACTTCAATATCTATCTATATAGAAAGATTTTTTTTTTTTCAATTAAAATAAAAATTCTCATCGAAAATAGTTTATAAATAAGGAATT